AGTCCAGCAACTGCAGTTGTCTTTCTGTTTGCAATTGAATCACTAAAGTTGGAGGGTGCTATTGACTCAGCCGTAGATGGGATTCATACTAAGGCAAGCTCTTGAAATGAAACCCAAACAATGGGGAAGGGATAAGAGGGAAGACACTCATCTCATATGAATGCCCAGACTCGGACGCATAAGGAACTTCTTGTGCCTATAATCTAATATGGCTTCGGGCTTACGGCGGGAATAAGCGCTGCTAGTGAAAGCAACTGACAAGGCCTCAAAGCTGTTTCAGGAATAATTTTAAGCAATAACACATTTCGACCGGGCACGTATCGAAGGAGCAAAGGAGGAGGTAGCAATAGCATTAGCAGGAGCAGCAGGAAGCGTGGCAGTCTCGCTTGTTCTCGAATCAGCGCACTAGGAATCGAAGATTTAAGATGATGTCAACAGTTAGCCAAGAAGGTTTATGGCAAACTGGAAGGAGTTTTGAGAAAAAAATTATCTACCTTAGGTAATGCTTAGCTTTAAGTGGGAACCGGTGGAGATTGAGGTGAAGGTCTTGTAGTCTCCGGATTGGTTGGAGTAGAGCTAGTAGATCGGACACCTTCGCCAACTTGAGAAGAATGCTCATCTGAAATGAGAGTCGTTGCAGCGGAGCGATTTGAGCATCATTGCTCGGTGTCACTGATTCCCCATGGTTGGCTTCCGGCTCTGCAATCAGAGGTCCTTCTATCCCATCCCGGTTAGGATTCATTTCCTCGGGTTGATGCTCTATTTCTTCTTGGTGCTCAGCCCTTGGAACTTGAACAAAAATCTCTGAAGTTGTTGGAATTGGATCTGCTTCCTCGATTGGTCCCATCTGGCTTTCCTCCAAAGGTGGTTGGGGTGCTGCAAGATTCGGTCAAACTTCTGTCCCTGATGTATTATATTAGGTGCCTGTGTTAAAGTAGAAAGGTTTAAGACAGCAGTCAGAAAAGTAAAATGGAAGAAAGTAGGTAGTACCTCTCTGTTCTCTGCTGAGGAAGGCTTTTTTCAAGTTCCTTCAAATGGTGAAATAACGACTATTCCTCCGGCTGGACGAAAAATGCTTGCTTCAAGATCGAACAACGAATCTCGATCGAATCTCATAACCAGGTTCCGAAGGTCGAACAACTTCTTCTATTGAATGGGCATCGGGTTCTTGGTCCCAAGCCCTAACAGCCTATTGATCGGGAAAGGGGAAGTTCCAATGAAAGCTTTTCAAAGGTTATACATTAGCGATTGATTCGGAGGATAGAGAATGGAGTTGGAAGGCTGTTCAGTCTTGAATCTTCCCTCCCTCACTGATTGACTCCTCCGGGAAATGTCGAATAGTAGGGACAGCAGAAGGGTGAGATTCTTTCTTCAGCGGCGGATGGAGAGGCAATTCTAACGCAACTGTTAATGGCCGAGCCTCCTCTTCTTCTTGCTGCCTTACTTGCTTGCGAGACTTTATACTTTCTACAGCAAGAAAAGTGCTTGCATATAGTGGAAGGGCTTTTGCACATGAAGAAGAAAAGGAAGAAGAAGAAGAAGTGAGTCAGATGTGGCATTATACTTATTTCAAATAGAATCCCTAAAGCAATTCCTGTAAAGCTATCGTCATTACCATCGTTGCTATTTGAGCTGTTAGCGCAATTGAAGGAGAAGATGCTCTGACTTTGGTTTTCAGGAAGCTAGGGAGTCTTTGGTACTTCCAACCAATGAGAGTCATTTCACCGATAACCGATTTTAGGAAGAAGACCCCAACACCTCTATCGATTGACTATCTTGATGCGGAGGGGCCGCCTCTTCATGAACCAAAAGTGATAGTTTTCCTAAACCAACAGATCCTCTTTCCCACAGCATTTTCGGAGCAGGCTCAGTGCTTTCTTTAGCCTTGGGAGAAATCGATTCGGTAGTGAGAATCGATTGAGACTTAATCATACCTGAGCCTTCTCTGACCTTCTTTGTCTGGGCAGTTAGCTAAAAAAAAAAAGCAAGAAATGAGAGCTAGAACTAATGCCACGCCACGGTCTATGTCTTTTGACAAAACTTTGCTAGAGGGAACTCTAGGATGATCATCTGGTAGGTCGTCAAGGGTCTCAAGGGCGAATCTAGTTGGAAATCCGGTCTGTCTGTCAATCAAGAAAGAAAGCTCTAGTTCAATTCAAATAGGTCAAGCGAAGGAGGACATAGAATATAACTATTGAAAGTGACAGACGTCGGGCAAAAGAAAAGCAGGTTTCGGAGCTTAGATCCGGGTACACACCTGGAACAGGCCTAGGAAAGAGAGACAACGGAATCATCAAACCTATTCGTCATAAAGATCTAGAAAGCAGGGAAAGGGGGCTTCTCCTCACAAGAATACACGGAATAGATAGACGCTAAACGATTCCAATCTTAAGGATCAGTTTAAAGCATAGACGCCTTATCCACCCACAATTGGACTCAACAATATCATTTATCATAATAAAGGGGACTTAGGGTTTCAGCGTGCCAAATCCAATCCCTTCTCCCGTAGAGTACCTGTATCCTGTCTTTCTGGCATCTCTCTCTTTTTGTGCCTAGACATCTGATAATGGATGCCCATTCCCGGGATTGCTGCCATGATATGGAATAGAATAGCGGACTTTCTTTCTGAGGTGTGGTCTATCCGAAGGGATAGAAGCAGAGCGATAAGAAGAAGAGCAGTGGGTTTCCAAGAACCGGAGATGGTGTTATCTATATACGGAACAGCACGAACAATCCTTGACCTTTAGATTTAGGGTCTTCAGCAGTGGGCTTTCCATAAGGTAGGAGGTGATTGAAAAAGGGGAAGCCCAAAAAGAAAGAAAAAGAGCTTATTAGCTTTCTATTAACAATCTCCTCTTTCCTCATGCATACAAAAATATCGCTTCTCTGACCCCCCTACCATCACCCCGGCATCGGATTCTCACACTCGGAGCGGCTCCCTGTGCCAACCTCGGTGAATGTCGTAGTTTCGCTTGAAAAATAAAAAATGACTGACTTATAGTAAGATTGGGAGCAACCTTCCTTCGTGGCTGTTGGACATCTTCCGATTCGTAAGACAAAACTTTCATATCATCTCTATAGTTCCGCTTCTTGCTCTAAAGAAATAAAGGGTAGCGGAAAGGAATAAGTGGGAAAAAGGGTAAACCAGATAGCACAATGATCCATTTCCATTCTTCCCTTCGCTGTCTTCCTTGTCTGATCGCAGTAGCTTTAGCAAGGACTATCGGATCTGACGGAAGAACCGCGAGTATGATAACAGGTCAGAATCTGGTCCTTGTAGGAAAACCTCTTTTATGTTTGAACCGTTTTTTGTTTGATTTCCTGCGCATCTATCTACTTAATCGCTTGGTCTTTTTGGAGATATTGTTTTCCCCTTTCTAATTGTGGGTGTATCGGGGACTTCCGGGGAATCAAGCTCATCAAAACCTTGCCCTCGGTGGGACATTGACTTAAATCGTCCTCCAGCGGCTGAGCCGGAGCCTGCCTCCTCCACATCGGACCACCCGAAGGAGGTAGTGGATCAAGCTCTCTCGGAAGCGGAGGATAGGATTCTGTATCGATTACGCCCATTCCCTCAAGCAAATGCGGACAAGCTGCTTATGGAGGAAGCGCGAGCGATCGCTCAACTAAAAGGGCAGATTGTCGATCGAATGGCGCAATTGGATTCCGCCGCGTACTTTTGGCGAGAAAAAAAATGCAATTATTGGGGAGTCAACCCTTACGAATAGGCAAACTGAGTATCCTTACCATAAACTGTCTCAGATGCTTGAGGAATTGTGTCGCGCGGATGCCCACACATCCTCTATCTACTTTTTTGTTTTGTTTGATTTCCTACTAGAAAAAAAAACTATTTTCAACTGGAAGCATAGCCTTTTTTTTTGGATTCAAAAGAGGAAGTGGTCCTTAGATTCATGTCTAAGTCAGGAAGCCCCTGCTATATCTTTTTTTTTGGGGGGGGCGGAGTGAAACGACTAGGCTCTCTAAAAGGTATCAAGATAGGGCAATTGGCGATCCCGGGGTTCCCCTTCGGGGGGTTACAGACCAGATCCGAGGAGAAAGAAACAAGGGAGTCTCCTCTCTTCTATTCTATTTATTCGATTTACAAACATAACGCAGCGGATAATGCGACAACCGATTGTGCGACATCTATTCTATCTATCTAGACAACAGCGGATTTGCCGATCGGAGAATCCGCTGTTCACTCCTATCGTCTTCTTGCTAACAGCCAAAGAGCGGATTGGCACAGCGAATTCGAGAGCAGCGGATTCCAACAACTGATATTGCGATTATTCTTGAACTGACCTTTCATGAGGGAACGATATTGATCCTCATTCATCTATATGTAGCAGCCTTTGTCTCTATCTATGATGCTATAGATCATCTTGATATAGCAGCGGAGATAGAATGCTGCCTTTCTGCTCTTTCTACCTTTGCTTCTCCTGCTTGGGTCTCGCTCACGGATCTCAACCACGAGACTAAGAATCATGCTTACGAGGCTATCTCGATCGTCCCTTGTGCAGCCTGAAGTGTTCCGTCTGGTTATCAAGGAGGAAAAGATGTCTGAGAAGGATTAAGTGGTTGATAGTGAGCAATCGTCCCAGGGAGGATGACAATGAATTCTCGTTCCAGACAGCGACGGAGGATGGTGTAGAATTCGAACAACACTCCTTTGACTTGCTATCTAAGAGACGGGACTGGAGAGATAGGAAAGACGCTCTGCTCTAAAGGGATACTAAAAAAAAGGCAACTCGATGCCCGGACAACTTGATGTCGCAAGATCGGTTGTTAAAAGACTAAAGCCCACCTTCAAGCTAAAAGTCTAGTCGTATTTATTACTTATTCTTCTTCCGCCATACCCGACGAGTCATTCACTCCCTAAAGAGATTTGAGAAGAGTCACTAAGATAAGAGTTGTTATGTTATAGGATTTAACGAAAATAGGTTTATAGTCAGTGTGCCGCTAATTGGCATATCTCTTTGTTGTAGAGACCTTCCTTGCCCTGCGTCAGGGCTATGTGATAGCACCCAAAGGGACCTATTCTATTTGAACAAGACCACAAAAACTATAGTCATACGGTCAACCGAACCAAAGCCAAAGCTAAATCCTCTTCCCTTCGCTCCTTCCCCGGCTCCACTCCAGAGCAATGCCATGACCCGGTCGAGAGCCTTCCATGCGGATTCCTTCAAAGAGAAAGAGAGTTTGTATTCCCGGCATCAATGCAAAAACTTCCTGGTCCGGGAACAAGAGCAATTCTTGGTCCCACCAAACCATGCCATGAACAGTCGACTCAACAAGAGCAGGGGATATGGAAACTAAGACTCATTCCGTCTATTGCTCTACCTTCCTCCAACAGATTAAATTGCATCGTTTATTCCTATTCCGGCAAAACTAGCTGCTGACTCAACCCCCCCTCGGGTCTACGCCCTCTTTGTTTTAGCATCGGCGATTGAAAGAGAGTAGGAGCGCATTCTCTCCATCTCAGTTGGAAAGTCTATCGCTCTCAGCAGCAGTTCCTTGGTCATACCCTCGGTGATGACGGGAAGTCCTTCCTGATTGAGTTCTCACCCTCTATTGATAGATCAAGAGTTCCGGCCCGGCTATGATTCCATCAACAAACCCGATTCGGTATAAAAGCTTAGCTTCTATTACAATGAATCTATTTTGAAAAGAGCTATCCTAAAGCTTGACAGGTCTCCCCAACTCTGTTTTTAACTCGAAAACCGAAAGCATAAGGATGAGCCGTCGGGCCCCCTTTCCCGACGAAAAGAAGGAGCGTTTAGATACTGTACCTTTAGGTGCGTGCAGGAGCAAGGACGAAAGGAGAACAAGTCGCAGGAGAAGCGTTGAAGAAGCAGTAGTTTAAGCCATTGATCCTGCAGCTTATCAAAATAAGCACCAGCAGACAGAGGTAGATACAGAGCCATAGGCAAACCTTCATGATCGAGGGACTTTTATGAATACGACCCTCGTGCTCGAGAGGCGGATCCAAAGGCAGTCGCTTACCTAGGAGCATACTTCGGTGTAGCATATATAGCGGCATACCCCTTTTACCTAGGTGGAAAAGAGATCTATTGAAACCCACCATAAGTCTCTGGGGAGACAGCAGCGGATACAGATTTCCCATAAGCAAAAGCGGCTACTGAGGCGAAGGCAAATGACGGTTCCGTTCCATGGAAGGAAAAATAATAAATAAAAAAAAGGTCTGATAAAATATTTTGCTTTCTTGTTGTCTTGAATTGTTATAGAACGGCTTTCTATTTATATAAGGTATAGTTGGTAGGATGAAGTGGGATGTGAAGCCTTAGTGGATATAGCAAGTGTGCCGGGGATGCGGCTCGGGCGTAGTAGGTCTGGACGCCTAGCATGAAACAGCCTTCTCTGGTAGCGGCACTATACCTTAGTATAGTCTCTCTCTAGCTTCCAGTCTATATAAAAAAACGTAGTTAGCAGAGGTCAGTCTGCCCGGCGTTCCCTCGCGTAAAGGGCTACTTTGGCATCGGCTCTCTCTCGTGAGGTAATTACCGAGGCGAAAGCAGCTCTCTCGGAAGTAAGTTTCCCCGCCATCTTAGTTTAGTGGGACTAGTCTAATAAACTTTCACTTCAACTGCCTTACTCTAACAAGTAAGCAAGTAAACTACCAAGACTCGGATTTTTTTTGTTGTGGTAACGCCCTTCTAGAATTACGTTTAACGTCCCTTTATGACTTTCCCGATCAGCGCCTCGGGTCGGTAGCCGGGCTCCGGGACATGACTACCACGGCTACTATCGACCCGAGCCCAAAGAAGGAAAAGAACGGACTAAATCGAGGAGTTCATTGGCCATACATAGTGAAGGGGGATGGGGGTCAACCTCTTTCATGACCCATGGCCCCAGTGTGTAACTTGGTTAGCATTTCTAGAACAAATTTAATTAAGTAGGGTTGGTTTTTCGATAGGGAAACAGGGGAGTTAGTTGGCTGTAGTTGAGACACGTTTTTCGGGTGGACGATATGGATTTCTTCGAGATGGTTAACCACTTTTTTAACCGTGAGAGGGAGGTCATTCAGAACCCGCTGGCTCCAGTCCAGAACCGGTGGAAGTCCCCCACGCCGATCCCCCAACGTGAGGCACTTCGAAGTGCCATTCATTGATTCTTGAGCAAGTTCGGGAATATTGTGAGAAGGGGAAAGGGCGGCTTTCCGTTCACTTTCCGGAAATGGAAGAAATATATTCCAGTGTCGCAGAGAACAGTCTCGCGATCTGAAAATATCTGCGGAGATTGCCCGCCGCGGATGGGTGGAGGAGATAAAGGAGAACCCTAATCCCCTACCCTCATTAGGGAATGTAAGATGAGTCTGCCGCTTTCTTTCATAACAGAGCCGGGAATAACGGCTGGCATAGAAGTCTCTCGCACGCAAGGAGATGCATTTAAGGTACTGGTAGTACTGGACAAGCTCTTAGGGAATAATCTCTTTCTTATTTCTTCCTTTTTTCCCATGACGACTAGGAACGGGCAAATCCAAAATTTCACTTCGAATTTCGGACCTCAACATCCTGCTGCTCATGGTGTTTCACGATCAGTATTGGAAATGAACGGAGAAGTGGTGGAACGTGCGGAACCACATATTGGATCACTCCAGTGCGGCACGAAGCCGCTGACGCCGAGTCGGCTCCTATGCCGCTAGCTATGCCCTGCTTGGTCCCCCGGCACGGTGGAGGTCCCGTAGCGCGTCATGAGCACCGGTCCCAGGGGCGGTTGAGCAACTCAAGCGAACCGCCCTACCTTACTACAACATAAGGACGGAAGGGAGAAGGTTGTGAAGGTGGCCTCGTTATCCACACCTCCGGTCAGATGAATGGAGGACCGACCGACCCGGGTTTTCATGAGCGTTGGCGGGTCCTGGAGTGCCTGTCAAGGGCGCTAGCGCATACCCCGGGGTGATCATCACCACCTGCACCTCACATCTAGGCACAGCGGAACGTGTAACCCGCCTGCTGTCTCATTCAACTACATTTGTTCCTGTAATCCATAGCCTAACAGAACGCAGCAGCGAGGGACAACCCGCCCATACAGCCAGCGGGGAGGATGGCACTACTGGCAAAGACCGTCCGGCGAAAACGCCGCAGGCGCGAAGCGTGGTAGGCCTGTGCCGGGGAGCATAGCATAGGTAGGAAAGGGAGCCTGGACGGTGGAAGAGCCAGGGGGGCCGGGTCATTTGACGGAAATGGAAGGCTTTTCCCTATTAGATTAGAGAAGGCCCTCTGAAGTCAAGGGGAAGTGCATTAATTCTTGGAAAAAGAGGGAGCAAGCCTATCAAACAAAAAAAATGAATGAAAGTGAATTCAATGAATAGATAGAGTCAACGGTACGACAGACAGCGCTGCCTACACGCGAATTAGCTTCCGAGGTCGAGCAGTCTCAATTTCACTACAGGATTTGCGAATGAATGCTGGGCTGGGCCACCTCGAATGGCGTGAGCCGCATGCGGGGAGACCCGCACGTACGGTTTTTAGGGGGATCTGGTCGAAAGACCGGCCGGCGCCCACCCGACTAGAGGGACTGAGAAATTAATAGAGTACAAAACTTATCTTCAAGCTTTACCTTATTCTGATCGTTTAGAGGGCGATCGCGGAGTCACTGAATGAAGTCCTCCGTTTCTTTCGGAGGTGCTGACCCGCAGCGAGGCAGATATGACTAAGTGACATATGGAATATGGCGACGACAACAGCATGTCGTAGAAGGAGATAACAGGTGGAGCCAACGATCCGCTAAGACTAACGTATCTACAACTCCATCCCCGAGCGGCAGTCAAACGGAGGCGTGAATGCAAGATGCCAGCGGAATGATCGGCCGGACAGAGGCTAGGGCTGCTTCCTTCCCACCGCGTCCTTCCTTGTGTGTCGGAGATATAAAGCGAGTGCACCGGAAAAGAACGGGAACTGGGTCGATCTATTCTATGGCGAAGCATCCGAAGCATAACTGCACACTCACACGATCTTTGCCGAGAGATAGGAGCATTCGGTGGAACCGGTGAACTACACTTGCTTCTGGATAGATGTGTGGGACAGAGGGCTCGTGGTACCTGCTGCCCACCCTTCCTCCTCTGCTTTGAGAACCGTGTGAACGGAGAGTGGGCAGAAGGGAAGGAGGTCCTCATAAGGAGTCGCACACTTACTTGAGCAGTGCGGAAGACTGGGGAATGGGTTGAGTAAACTCCCCTGGGGCCGGAAAAATAACAGACGAAGCTTTACTTTACTTAGATAGGGCTTTTATTGGTATTTTTTTTCTTAGTGATTGGAAAGGAGGGCGCCTGGGTATGTTACAAAAAGGGAAGGCAGAGGTAGTACTTCGAATGGCGAAACGAAGGGCTAAATAGCGCCAGTGATTCTCTGAGCCGGTCTGGATTTTCAACGCCTCGGGAAACTTGTCGAGATAGATGACAGCACCCTTTTCCTCTCTTCCTTACCGGGAGGGCAATCTTATCTTATGGCCTTCACCTCCCGCCCGGCCCGGAAATATAACCCAGCCCCCCCCCTTCTGATCCATTCATTTCTGCAAGCAGGGGGGATCCAGAGCTAAGCCTCCCGTCTATTGCATAACCTAAAAAAGCTATAAGCAAAGTACCAAAGGTGCGCTCCGCCCGGTGACTAAGAAAGATCGTCGGTTTGCGCTTTGAAGTGATGAGGTCGCAAAGAGGGAAGTAGGGCTCCTATTGAAAGGCTTTCCCTCCCTCAAAAGGCGACCAGCTTTCAATACTGTTACGTTACGCTGCCATTTTTCCAATATCATTGAATAGCATGGCCTGCCTGGGGCTAAGGTAACTCAAGTGGGAGAGCCGTGTTATGGGTGACCTTATTGCACGGTTCAGAGAGCACTTGTGTATGTGATGCAAGTGAACGTGTACGAAAAAGCTGTATCTAGGGTGAGTTCTTCGTTCCGTCGTCGACCCTATCTATGTTTCTACGATGGCCCAAGAACACGCTCATTCTTCAGCCGTAGAGAGACTTTTGAATTGCGAGGT